TTAAACAAAATATGGATAGATATTTTTTTTTCATTAGTAGGAGACAAACCTTATGCTAAAGATGGTAAAGTCAAGCAAGGAAAGGCTTTTCGACCCACAAGTAATAATAAAAAAAAAAACAGAAGTATACGCGTTAGGTCGTCATATATCTCTATCTGCTGACAAAGCACGAAGAGTAATTGATCAAATTCGCGGACGTTCTTATGAGGAAACACTTATGATACTAGAACTCATGCCCTATAGAGCATGTTATCCCATTTTTAAATTAGTTTATTCTGCAGCAGCAAATGCTAGTTACAGCATAGGTTCCAACGAAGCCAATTTAATAATTAGTAAAGCTGAGGTTAACGAGGGGACTAGGGCAAAGAAATTAAAACCTCGAGCTCGAGGACGTAGTTATCCAATAAAAAGAACTACCTGTCATATAACTGTTTTCGTGAAAGATATATCTTTAGATGAATATGAACAGGTATCTAAGTATCCTGCGATAAAAAAATCTAGAAACAAGTATGTAACTCCGGTATACGATCCGTTGTACGATGATGTGGATATTACTGGAGGGGTATGGGACAAAAAATAAATCCACTTGGTTTCAGACTTGGGACAACCCAAAGTCATCATTCCCTTTGGTTTGCACAACCAAGAAATTATTCTGAGGGTCTACAAGAAGATCAAAAATTCAGAAATTTTGTCAAAAAATATGTACAAAAGAATATACCACTATCCTCCGCAACCGAGGGAATTGCACGTATAGAGATCAAAAAAGGAATAGAGGAGATCGAGGTCATACTCTTTATGGGATTCCCAAAGTTATTAACCGAAAATAGACCGCAAGGAGTTGAAGAATTCAAAAGAAATTTCCAAAAAGAATTTCATTATATAACCCGAAAACTTAAGCTTTCTATCAAAGGAATTGCAAAACCTTATGGAAACCCTAATATTATTGCAGAATTTATAGCCGAACAATTAAAGAATAGAGTTTCATTTCGAAAAGCAATCAAAAAAGCTATTGAATTATCTGAAGAAGCAGATACAAAAGGAATTCAAGTACAAATTGCAGGGCGTATCGATGGAAAAGAAATTGCACGTGTCGAATGGATCAGAGAGGGTAGGGTTCCCCTACAAACCATTCGCGCTAAAATCGATTATTGTTCCTATACAGCTCGGACTATCTACGGGGTATTAGGTATCAAAATTTGGATTTTTAGAGACAAGGAAGAAGAATTTGTATCCATTGATTGATGAAAATATAGGAAAATTCATGAATTCTTTTTCTGTCCAATCAAAGCAAGCAATTCTAATTTTTCATTCTTTAATTCTATACGGTTTAATAAAAATTGGATTGACCTTTCGGTATAATTGCTATGCTTAGTGTGCGACTCGTTGGTTTTTCGGGTTAGGATAAAAAAATACTAGCTCGGTAGTATGAAAACCAACTCATCACTTCGTATTATCTGGATCTAACGAACCAGTCAAGATATGATAAATCGGTCATATCTTTGTAGCAACTGAGATTTTGACGTTCAAAAATTCTAAGTTTAAAGCAAAAAAAAAAAAAAAGAAAAAGGTGCGGATAAATGGAAGGATGAAAGAAAGAGAGAAAAAGAATAGCAATGCTATAAAATCCAACATGTAAGGTCTATGCGCCATATACTAAAAAACAGTGTAATAAAGCATCAATACTAATGACTAATGGATTCATCCATAATGAAATAGTCCATGAATCCTCAGTATAGAAGAAAAAAGAGCTTCGAGTCAATAAAGACTAAGAAGGTTGACTCGAGAATAAATTGCATTATTAGCTCCATTGTAAGATTAGGACCTAACCATTAAGTACGAAGCGGTGGGAACGAAGGAACTTGTGAATGCAAAATCTTTTATTGAACAAATGAATCTTAATAATTCACTAGTCTGGATGGCGAAATTAACCAGAAAAAATGCATCAACTTTCAGAAATCCCGACCGGAGGTTAAGACTGAAATCGAGATTGCAAGAGTAAACATTCGCCCGCGAATTTTTTTTTATTGTTAGATTTAGATAAAGCACAAAGGAAAATAAAGATTGATTGGGACACTAAAAAAAAAAAAAATTATTTCTAATTTTAGAATAGTTTTTCAAATTAATTGAAATTCCATTTTGAATACTTTTTTCGCGAGGAGCTGGATGAGAAGAAATTCTCATGTCCAGTTCTGGAGTAGAGATGGAATTCCGAAACAACCATCAACTATAACCCCAAAAGAACTAGATTCCGTAAACAACATAGAGGAAGAATGAAAGGAATATCTTTTCGAGGTAATCAGATTTCTTTCGGCAAATATGCTCTTCAGGCACTTGAACCTGCTTGGATCACATCTAGACAAATTGAAGCAGGTCGACGGGCAATGACACGAAATGCACGCCGTGGTGGAAAAATATGGGTACGTATATTTCCAGACAAACCGGTTACAGTAAGACCTGCCGAAACACGTATGGGTTCGGGGAAAGGGTCCCCTGAATATTGGGTAGCTGTTGTTAAACCAGGGCGAATACTATATGAAATGGGTGGGGTAACCGAAAATATAGCTAGAAGGGCTATTTTAATAGCAGCATCAAAAATGCCTATACGAACGCAATTTCTTATTTCGGGATAAAAACACAGAACGGAGAGAAATGAGTCTTGGGGATAAAACAAAACCGCGGGTTTCTTTTTTTAGACAAAAAATATTTCTTTTATTTTCTTCATCCTTTGCATCGTAAGAATAGACTCAAAAATTTAATATGATTCAACCCCAGACCCATTTAAATGTAGCGGATAACAGCGGGGCTAGAGAATTGATGTGTATTCGAATCATAGGAGCTAGCAACCGTCGATATGCTCACATTGGTGACGTTATTGTTGCTGTGATCAAAGAAGCTGTACCTAACATGCCACTACAAAAATCAGAAGTAGTCCGAGCTGTAATTGTTCGTACTTGTAAAGAACTTAAACGCGACAGCGGTATGATAATACGATATGATGACAATGCTGCAGTTGTAATTGATCAAGAAGGAAATCCAAAAGGAACGCGAATTTTTGGTGCAATCCCCCGAGAATTGAGACAATTCAATTTTACTAAAATAGTTTCATTAGCTCCCGAGGTATTGTAAAATACAATGAGATGTTGATTTTTTTTATCCCCTTTTGGGGTATTTGAAAGAAATAGAAAAAGAACTTGATTCATTCGTTGAATGTGTCTCACGTATATACCTTTTTTCAATTCATATATCATCATAAATCATAAAAAAAAAAAAAACAAAGAAAAACATGTTGATTATATTCAAATTCGAGGAAACAAAAATTTAAGTTCATCATGAGCAGAGACACTATTGCTGAGATACTAACCTCTATACGAAACGCGGATATGGATAGAAAAAGAGTTGTTCGTATAGCATCTACGAATATTACCGAAAATATTGTTCAAATACTTCTTCGAGAAGGTTTTATCGAAAATCTCCGAAAGCATCGAGAAAAAAACAAATCTTTTTTGGTTTTAACCCTGCGACATAGAAGGAATAGGAAAAGACCATATAGAAATTTTTTAAATTTAAAACGGATCAGTAGACCCGGTCTACGAATCTATTCTAACTCTCAACGAATCCCTAGAATTTTAGGTGGGATGGGGATTGTAATTCTTTCTACTTCTCGGGGTATAATAACAGACCGAGAGGCTCGACTAGAAGGAATCGGCGGAGAAATCTTGTGTTATATATGGTAATCCTTTTACATGGGATCCAAAACCTCTTTATCTTTGTAAAAAAAAGAAAGAAAAGAGGTGAATTGTCTAATACCCTTTCTCCTCTATTAGTTAATACAAAAAGGAGGTTTTACCTGAAATGAAAGAACAAAAATGGATTCATGAAGGTTTAATTACGGAATCGCTTCCCAACGGCATGTTCCGGGTTCGTTTAGATAATGAGGATCTGATCCTAGGGTATATTTCAGGAAAGATCCGACGTAGTTTTATACGGATACTGCCGGGAGATAAAGTCAAAATTGAAGTAAGTCGTTATGATTCAACCAGAGGGCGTATAATTTATCGACTCGAAAACACGGATTCAAAAGATTAGGCGGGTTTTATGCAATATGATTCGAAATGAAAAAATGCAAGAAACTTATTTTCTACCAACAAGTAGATTGAGAATGAAGATTGAGGAATGACAAATATGAAAATAAGAGCATCCGTTCGTAAAATTTGTGAAAAATGTCGCCTAATTCGCAGGCGGGGACGCATTATAGTAATTTGTCCCAACCCGAGACATAAACAAAGACAAGGCTAATCAGACTTGCTAAAGGACTCAGTGTCCAAATAAGGAATCTGTTTTGATTTGAAATGGATATATCCATATGATTCATATTTATGAGATGATAAAATATGGCAAAAGCTATGCCGAGAGTCGGTTCACGTAGGAATAGGCGTATTGGTTCGCGTAAGAGTGTACGTAAAATACCAAAAGGGATTATTCATGTTCAAGCAAGTTTCAATAATACTATTGTCACGGTTACAGATGTAAAGGGTCGCGTGGTTTCCTGGTCCTCGGCAGGTACTTGCGGCTTTAAGGGTCCGAGAAGAGGGACACCCTTTGCAGCTGAAACTGCAGCAAAAAATGCTATTCGTACAGTAATAGATCAAGGTATGCAACGAGCCGCAGTCATGATAAAGGGCCCCGGGTTAGGAAGAGACGGAGCATTACGCGGTATTCGTCGAAGCGGTATACGATTGACTTTTCTACGAGATGTAACCCCTATGCCACATAATGGCTGTAGACCTCCCCAAAAAAGACGTGTATAGAAATGAACAGTGAAGAAATTTCAAGAAAAACAAGAGAAATAAATAATTCAATCAAATAAAAAAAAATATTACTATGGTTCGAGAGAAAGTAAGAGTATCTACTCGGACACTACAGTGGAACTGTGTTGAATCAAGAACAGACAGTAAGCGTCTTCATTATGGGCGCTTTGTTCTGTCTCCACTTATGAAAGG